TAATTCCTTCTGTCGTGTATCCCCGATTAATGCAGCCTCATATGCTTAAATTTTGGATTTATAGTATTAAGCGAAAGGTTATACCTATACTTATGGGTTAGGTCAACTCTACTCCACTAGTACCAATGGGCGGCATGGGGGAAGAAGCACTACGTTTAGGAATCAACAACACGAAAACTTTGTTAAAAAAGATATCCCCCTCCCCTTTTCCTTATCGGGATCGGGACTAAGAAGAATGGTTGGGACAACAAACATCCATCTCGTTCGTATTTTGGATACCCGTATAACCATCGAAGACTGTTGAAGTGACTAATTCCAGGAAATTAAGCGGCGTTGAGGACAAAGAAATTGTTGGAGTTACCATTTTTTTTATCCAGTACCAACATACTTGATGTTAAGAAAAGTTCTTTTACAGAAAGGTTGGCTAGAGATTTATTGTAAAAACACTAGCCCTGCTCAGTTCATAATGAGAATACTGCAATCTTTTTTTATTCTATGTATTTTTTTTATCATTATGCACATAAAAGAGAGGAGGAGCCGTATGAGATGAAAATCTCACGTACGGTTCTGGAACGGAGATTCTTTGAACCGAATGACGACCGTAACGGATGTCGGCTCAATCCGAAGGAAATTATGCGGAAGCTTTACAGAATTATTATGAAGCTATGCGACTGGAAATTGATCCCTATGATCGAAGTTATATACTTTATAACATAGGCCTTATCCACACAAGTAACGGAGAACATACGAAAGCTTTGGAATATTATTTTCGGGCACTAGAACGAAACCCGTTCTTACCACAAGCTTTTAATAATATGGCCGTGATCTGTCATTACGTGCGACTATCTCCACTATAGAAAGAAAAAAGAAAAGAAAGAGCAAATCCGCTAATAAATACTAGAAAAAAAAAAAGGATTTCTACATATATATCGTCCAAAACAACGATTTTTATCAGCTGTAGCAAAGAAAAAGAAAGAAACTTCATAGAAGTTGAAATATGAAGAAATCGATATGCCTAGATACCTTTTTTTCTATGGATAAAAGATCTAATTGATAGAGAAAGCACCGTAAAGATCAATTAGCGAGGTTTTGGGCCAATACAAGAAGAACTGCTTACTTATATCATGATAGAAAGGTTAGGAATCCACTTATGTAATAGAGTTGATCCCCTAAAGTTTTGAGCAGCGGTGTAGTATCAGATCCCAAAGATAGTAAGTCTTTTCTTTTTTATGAAGAAAAGTCTTTTTCACAGATTCTATAAAGATTTATATATCATATATGAAAGTATATGATATAGGAAACCGAGATAGTTACCTTTCAGAAAATTATAATGAGAGTGTAAATGCCGATGCTTTATTCTTCTGAAGGTAGGAGAAAAGATAAAACTAGAAAGCGGATTCCTTTTTTTATTAATCCAAATTCAAGTTTGAAACTCATGTAATTATCCTCTTTTTTTTTGTTAACTCGAGAAAAAAAAAAAGAATAGAATAGATCTAATAAAAAAAATGGGGCACGAAAAGAATTAACTGCTGAGCCGTATGAGGCAGGAAACTCTCAAGTACGGTTCTAAGGGAAGGGAATTTACTCACCTATTCCGACCGCGGAGAACAGGCCATTCGACAGGGAGATTCGGAAATTGCGGAGGCTTGGTTTGATCAAGCCGCTGAGTATTGGAAACAAGCTATAGCCCTTACCCCTGGTAATTATATTGAAGCGCAAAATTGGTTGAAGATCACAGGGCGTTTTGAATAAGAGCACTCTTTTTATTATTCTGTTTATTATTTTATTATTATTTATTAGTATAGTATTCGATTTTTTATTTATATTCTAGTTTTAGTTATATATAGTTATAGTATTTTATATTATAGTTATAGTTTATACTATTATAGTAGTTCTAGTATTATAGTATAGTTAATTCATTTTTTAATTAATTTTTTGTTGTCCCCATCAGTCAAGTCAAATAAAACGGATCATTTCTCTAGGAACAAGCAATCAACGAATTTCATTATATCCCTTCTAAGATCGTTCTATTTCGTTTGGTATTTCGTAGGGATAAATGATAAGTGGATACAGTAGAGAACTCGATTTTTTCTGCTATTGAAACTAAAAAAACTAATAAAAGAGACTCTCAAATGACTAAATATAAATATCGGTATGTACCCTAGTAATGCTAATGACTGTTCACGTGATTTGAAATGGAGTACATAGTAATATCTTCTATGTAAGACATAAAGTTAAAGTAGCTCAACTTCTAATTGAAATATGAATACACTAGGTTGCACAAAAAAACTGTTTCCCTTCAATTCAAAGTCCAGAAAGGGTTTTATAAGATTCAAAGGGTCCGTTGAGCGCCTCACCGCTATGTCATAATAAATCCGAACACTTGCCCCGGATTGACTTCCAGATCATAATTGTTCTAGTGAATAACTAAAGAAAATAGAATAGATAGGTGGGAGATAGAAGAGAAAGAAACTCAATAGAAAAATCTCTCATAAGTTCA